TTATATAGAACTTAGAAAGCCAACTACTAAAATCAGGAGACCTCCTGTAATATTTAAGATATTAATAGCTACAACAAATCCGTTCTTTATTCCTGGCTGATTAAAACCATATTTTTTTAATCTTCTTAAAAACAATGAAAAAAATAAACTCAAATAATAAAATAATCTTATTAAAGAGCCTAAAATCAATGCAAAAATTATAGCTCTTCAAGGGCCTGTAGTACTTGCTACAATAACTAATCATTTAGATACAAAACCTAATAAAGGCGGAAGACCTCCTAATGATAGTAAAAGAAGCATAATAGTTAGTTGTCTAGTTCTAGAATTTTTTAAATTATTTATATTTTTTATTCTTCCAGAGTCCCTGTATCAAAGTCTTATAAATAAAGAAATCCTAATTAACACATAAATTGCTAAATACATCTTTATTGTTCATTCCCTGTGTAAAAGAGCGAACATTATTCAACCTAAATGACTAATTGATGAGTATGCCAGTAGCGCTCGAACTTGAGTTTGATTTATCCCTCCTAGGCCTCCAATTAAAGTAGACCCTACACTAATAACACAAAAAATAAAGGCTATTATATAAGACTCACTTAATTCTAATAAACAAAGGACTAGAAATAAAGGTGCAAATTTTTGTCAGGTCGCCAGCAATAAGCAAGAAACTCAAGGAAGTCCAGCTATTACGCTAGGTAACCAGTAGTGAAAAGGAAATAATCCAAGCTTAATACATAAACCTGAAATTAATATAATGAATCCTAGAATTCTAGGGTTACAAACTTTGGAAAACACATCTCAAGTAAAAGATATATTAAATACTATTAAGCTCCCGAAAATCAAAAAGCTAGATCCTAGAGCTTGAATAATAAAATACTTAACAGCAGATTGTCTTTCTGAAACACTTTTTTGATAAACTAATATTGGTAAAAATCCGATTAAATTAATTTCTAACCCAGCTCAAATGCTTAGTCAGTGAATAGAAGAAACAGAAAGTAGGGTACCAATCCCCATCACTGATAAAAACATATATCCAAAAGGAAGTCTTGAAAACATAAGAGAAAGGATAAAATCGAATTACCCAAAACAAAGTTAGCAGCTCTATTTTACTCCAAGTTTTCTCTCTACTGAGCTCAGTCCAATGAGCCCTCATTTCATTCATGAAATAATCCTACAATAAGGATAATTAGAAAGGTAAAGGTTCCCAGTATTAGCCCTAAAGAAAAGCTACTTACCATTCTAGCCAAAATTGGGAATAAAAGAACAATTTCAACATCAAAAATCAAGAAAATAATAGCTAACAAAAAAAATCGTAAGGAAAAAGGAAGTCGAGCCGACTTAATAGGATCAAATCCACACTCGAAAGGGGATCTCTTTTCTCGATCACTAATAGCCCGTTTAGATAAAACTCAGCCTAACGTCATAATAACAATAGATAATAATACTGCAATCACTCTTCTTAAAAATCTTCTTAACATTTTTAGCACTAGAGACAAATATAATCCCATATTAATCAACATCAATGATTTCCGTTCATCCGGCGTAGTACTATCCCTACTTATTAAGCTAGACAAGTAATTTAAATTACATTTTCCTAATTAACAGCTAGGCGCCTCTACTTTGGCTTTCATCTATTTAAATAAATTTAAATATAAAAAGGGACTTTCACCCCTAAGATACGGGCCGAAACCATATGCAAATTTCTCGCTTTTTATACTGACCCGAAAGTTTATATAACTTATTGCCTAAATGCAAATCAGGTCTTTTACTTTAAAGTATCAAGTCTTTTAACTCTTAGAGGCATATAATTAGCCGTTTTTAGATTAAAAATCTAACACTTATTCCCTCAGTCATCTAAGATATCTAGATTCTATAATTTTAACATCCTCATCAATAAATTGTAAGATATAAAAATAATCAAACAACGTCAACAAAATGTCAATATCAAGCAGCAGCTTCAAAACCAAAATGATGTCCCGTAGAAAAATGTTGTAATCAAACACGAACTAAACAAACCAATAAAAAAGTTCTCCCAATTAAAACATGTAAACCATGAAATCCGGTAGCTACAAAAAAGCTAGAACCATATGCTCCATCTGCAATTGTAAATGAAGCTTCGTAATATTCAGTACCTTGTAGAAAAGTAAAATATACTCCAAGTGCTACAGTTGCAACTAACCTCTGTAAACTTCCAGAATTATCTCCTTCTATAAGGGCATGATGAGCTCAAGTCACCGTAACCCCTGAAGCAAGGAGAACTCCAGTATTAAGTAAAGGAACTTCAAAAGGATTTAAAGGGGTAATCCCTGCGGGAGGTCAACATGAGCCTAATTCCGTTCTTGGTGCCAGACTTCTGTGAAAATAAGCCCAAAAAAAAGCAAAGAAAAAACAAACCTCAGAAACAATGAATAAAATTATTCCTCAACGTAAGCCCCTAGAAACTTGAATAGTATGAAAACCTTGAAAAGTGGCCTCTCGAACAACATCTCGTCATCATTGGATTATCGTTATAAGAATAAGAAAAAGTCCTAAAACCACAGTGATATAACCATAGCCATGGAACCATCCTGCTAGCCCCGATGTAAGAAATAAAGCTCCCATTGATCCGGTTAAAGGTCAAGGGATAAACTCAACTAAATGAAAATACGTGCCATGTCCATCAATCAATCTGCTTCCTATGGAGCCAGCTGTGCTCTTACGAGCGCTGGCTTGCTTTGAGGCAAATACTGCCACTCTAGCATCTTCAGTGCTATGCTCTAATTTTAAGCTATCAATGCTAGAGAATAAAAAAAGTTATGTAGAAAAGAATTGTTACAAATAAAATAAGTGCAATGAAAAAATTGAAAGACTTAATTTGGATTTTTTGATTGTTTGTTGATAAGGCTGACGTTACAAAAGCACTTCCTTGTCCTCCTAAGATTTCTAATCATCCTATATCAATTGATTTTATAACATTAGTACCTAGAAGTATAGAGAATTTAGTTAAAGGTTGTGCAGAGATAGGAGCTAAAAACCATATCGTGGAAAAAAAAAATTTTGATTTAGTTATAGACTTACTACTATAATTAGTGTCCCATGCAATCAAGGCAATAAATAATCCTGATAGGATAACAAACATAGTTAACATTTTTAAATGAAAAGGTAAAATAAAAGGTAAGGGATTAAAGTCTAGAAAAATATTTTGTAAGGCGAAACCGGCTACGATGGCAGCTGCCGCTAAGATTGTAGTAGCTCAGTTAACGTAGGGATCTAGGTCTTGTTTTTCGTGATAAGATCCCCCTTTTACTGGGCCTCATAAAGAACAGAATGAGAGTCGAAAAGAGTATGCTGCAGTTATACCTGTGGCTAGAAAAATTAATAAAACTATAAGAAAGCTAGTGGGGTTCCTTAGAGATAATTCTAAGATTAAATCTTTAGAATAAAACCCTCTAAGAAAAGGCGCTCCGCATAAAGAAAGATTGGCAATATTTATGCAAGCTGTAGTGAGAGGCGCTTGTGAAAAAAGTATTCCCATATGACGAATGTCCTGAGTATTTGATCTATTGTGAATAAACATGCCGGCACATAAAAATAGAAGAGCTTTAAAAAGAGCATGAGTATATAAGTGAAATAAGGCTAAATAAGGTATTCCTAAACCTAGTCTTATTATTATAACACCTAATTGCCTTAGAGTGGAAAGAGCAATAATTTTTTTAAGATCATTTTCATAGTTGGCTCCAATACCTGCTATCAGTAAAGTTAAAACAGAAATAAATAAAAGGGCTGGTTTAAAGCCAGAAATAGAATCTAAAAAAGGAAAAAAGCGAATAATAAGGAAAATTCCAGCAGTAACTAGGGTGGAAGAATGAACTAGAGCAGATACAGGGGTTGGAGCAGCCATGGCTGCTGGGAGTCATCTAGAAAAAGGAATTTGAGCTCTTTTAGTTATGGCAGCTAAAGTAATTGTTAAGGCGACTCAGGAAGTTAGGTAGAAATCCCATATTGAAATAATAGCCCAGTGACCTTGTAGAACTAAAAGTCCAATTGAAATTAAAATTATTACGTCTCCAATTCGGTTTGCTAAGACTGTCACCATACCGGCCCCTAGAGATTTTATGTTTTGATAATAGATAACAAGAGCGAAAGATACAATTCCTAGGCCATCTCAGCCTAAAAGTAAGGCAGGTAAGCTTGGAATAAAGACTAATAAATTTATAGATAAAACAAATAATATTACTAGCCAAACAAATCGCTTTAAAAAAGGATCATGTGATATATACCTAGAGGAGAAAAGCATTACACAACCTGAAATTAAACAAACAATATTTCTGAACCTTAAACTAATAGGGTCAAGAATAAATATAAAAGTTATAGTACAAGATCTTATTTGAAAGATAGATCACTCCAGAATAATATTATAGTTTATTATGATGAACATTGTTCTAATTGGAAATAAGCAGACTCTATAAAGTAGCAAAAATATTGAACTAATAGAAGAAGATTTTAAATTGATATACATAGGTCAAGTGAAACTAATTTTCCTTTTCAAATCCACAAGCTGATGTTTTAAGCTAAACTAACTTGACTCTAAATTCATATTGAAACTAAATCTCTTTTTAGAATAAGGAGATTTCCTGGGATTCAGTGTAGAAAAAATAATATATAACCAGAAGCTTTAAAATCACTGAAGGGTTTAAGGAATTTAGGACTTCCACCATGTTGAGTTCTTGTATATAAGTATATTCTATAGAGGGCAGCTAAAAATCTCATTAAACCTAAAGGAACCAAAAAATATTTTGAGCTGAAGATTGTTGAGGGGAAAATTAGGATTTCACCGAGTAAATTGATGCTAGGAGGAGCTGCTATATTTATAATAGAGAAGAGAAATCATCATATAGCTAAGACTGGGAGAAGTATAAGTATTCCTTTTCTAAGAAACAAACTTCGAGTGTGAGTTTTTTCATAAGTATAGTTTGCTAATGCAAATAAAGCAGAGGAACAAAACCCGTGAGATAATATTAAAACGAGAGCTCCGCTTCATCCTCAGGATGTGTTAGAAAAAGCTCCAGCTAATATTAAGGATATATGCCCAATAGAAGAGTAAGCAATAAGAGATTTTAAATCAATTTGACGAAAACAAATAATTCTAGTTATTACACCTCCCCAGATAGCCAAAGAAAAAATAATTACACATATTTGAGAAGAGACAAAGTTAAAAAATTGATAAATTCGTAAAATACCGTAGCCTCCCAATTTTAGTAGGATAGCGGCTAAAACTATAGAACCCGCAACAGGGGCTTCTACATGTGCTTTAGGAAGCCAAAGGTGTACAGTGAATATAGGTAATTTAACCAAAAAAGCTGTAAAGCATAAGAGAGTTAAAAAATTTCAGGCTCATAGGCAGTCGGTCCTGTATATATGTAATCGTAGCCTTCTAATTATCAATATTTCCCCTGACGAAAGTTCTCGAGCAGCCCAAAGAATAGTGAAAAGAAGAGGTAGTGAAGCGGCAACTGTATAAATTATTATATATATCCCGGCTTGAAGACGTTCTGGTTGATAGCCTCAACCTAGAATAAGGAGTAATGTTGGAATTAGGGATGCTTCAAACAAAAAATAAAATAGTAATCTTCTAGAACATAAAAATGTTGCTAATAAAATTAAATTTAATAGTAAAACAAGTATAGAAAATATTGAATGGTTATTTTTGCTTACCTTTACACTGTTTTGTCTTGCTATCATTATTATTAAAGAAATTCATAAAGTTAAAGAAATTAATAAAGTAGATATAGAATCATAAGCCAGTAAGGAGTTAATAGCTTCATATCCAAAAAAAGGATTAAATAAGTGAATAAGAGAAATCAAACTAGCAACTGCTAAAGATCATATCTTGATATATCAAGACCATTTTCTAGTAGGAATTAATAAAAGAGTGGAACCTAAAAAAAGAAGGCCTAGCACTTATGAAGAGAAAAACTTGAAACGTAGTCATTTCCTTCAGCTCGAATAACTGCAACTAAAATTGCTAAGCCTAAACTAGCTTCACAAGCGCCTAATGTAATTAAAATTAGAGAAGTTTCTCCACTAAAAGTAACATTAGTTGATAAAGCAAAAAGTATAATAAATAAATTTATTGTAATAGCTTCTAAACTAAGTAGAATCCTTAATAAATGCTTATACTGGAGTGAAAGGGCTAATAACGCTATAAAAACCCCAAATATGCTAAGTAAACTTAAATAAAATGTTCTCATTTCTTATTTTATAACCAATAGTAGGCAATAATAGCTCAAAAAAGAGCGTTGGTCTTGTAAGCCAAAGGTGAGTTTATTTCTCTTGTTGCTAAGCCATTAAGTGAATTGAACACTTCAGATTTGTTTTCAAGACAAATCTTCCCCAGGAATAACTTTTGTTGTATTAATAATCTAAAATATTGTCCCATGCAATCTGTACTAAAGGGTTAATAATAAAGTACATAAAATATAAGATAGTAAAGACTTGACCAATTTGCTCATAGGGGGGTTCTACAGGACAGGCTCCAATTCAGGTTAAAATAAGAAAGATTCCAATGAGGCTTCAAAAGAGAATTTGATTTAAAGGGTAAAATGCCATTGATCGAAATTTAGCAAAATGAGTAAAAGGTAAAATAAATAGAATAACAATTGAGCCTACTAAACCAATAACTCCACCTAGCTTATTAGGGATAGATCGCAAAATTGCATAAGCAAATAGAAAGTATCATTCAGGTTGAATATGCACAGGAGTTACTAAAGGATTAGCCGGAATAAAATTTTCAGGGTCAGTGAGTAACTGAGGAGAAAAGAGAGCTAGTATTCTTAAAAAAAAGAGAACCATAACAAACCCTACTAAATCTTTAAATGTGTAGTAAGAATGAAAGGGAACTTTTTCACCATCTCTATTTAGCCCTAAAGGATTATTTGATCCGGTTTCATGCAAGAATAATAAATGAAGTATAGTAAAAGCAGCCATGGCAAAAGGAAGTAAGAAATGAAGGGCATAAAAACGAGTTAAGGTGGCATTATCAATAGCAAAGCCTCCTCATACCCATTCAACTAGCATTTTTCCAACATAAGGAACCGCTGAAAGCAAATTAGTAATTACGGTTGCTCCTCAAAAAGATATTTGACCTCAGGGAAGTACATAGCCTAAAAATGCTGTTCCTATTGTTAAAAATAAGAGAATAACTCCAATATTTCACGTGTGAACATTTACGTAAGATCCATAATATATTCCTCGCCCGATGTGGAGGTAAATACAAATAAAAAATCAGGACCCTCCGTTAGCATGCAGAGCTCGTAATAATCAACCGTAACTTACATCTCGGCTGATGTGAATAACAGAGCTAAAAGCTAAGTCAACATGGGCTGTGTAGTGTATAGCTAAAAATAAACCAGTTGCAATTTGGATTACTAAACATAAACCTAAGAGAGAACCAAAATTTCATCAAATAGAAAGGTTGGAAGGAGCAGGTAGGTCTACTACTAATCCGTTTATAACTTTAAGAATTGGATGAGCTTTTCGAATAGGACTTCGCATATACTAGTTGTTAAAGGGACGAAGAGAAGCATGTTGATAATAACAGATCTTTACAACAACAACTAAATTAATTAGTAAAATAATACCTAAACCGATTAAAATCGAAATTATTTGAGGCGAAACTATTTCAATTCCATATATCTTTAAAAATTTTAACTCTCTGAAAATATGGAGATACCTGATAGAGGATAAGTCAATCAGAGGATAAAAATAAAAAAGAATTGCCCTAGGAAAAACAAAAAAGGAGAAAAATAGGACAGGCGTTCCTTTTCCGAAAAGGACATTAGGGGATAAAGCAGCTACATAAGCAAATATAACTAAAAGACCCCCAACATAAATCAAAAAAAGAATGTAGCCGTACCATGAGGATAAAGTAATAGCACTAATAAAACACATTAATAAAGTTGAAATCATAATCATCAAGCCTAAACTTAGGGGCTGCATTATTAAAGGGAGTATTAGGAATCTAGATAAGGTTATACTAAAAACGATCAGAGCACTCATTTCGAAACGTGGGACTGGACCCAAGCTTTAGCTTCCAATGCTAATATTTTAGATTAAACTACAATTTCGGGTTAAAATTAATAATAAATTCATGAAGCTAAAATAGCAATTAGTAAAAGAAATGATAATGAAGCAGGTAAAAAGCCTTTTCAGGTCAATCCTATTAACAAATCATAACGGAAACGAGGGTATCTTCCTCGTACCCAGATAAATGCAAAAGCAAAGAATAACACTTTTAGCATGAATCCAAGATCTCTTTCTATAAAGATAAGGGATCTTCCCCCAAAAAAAAGCAAAGCAGAAAAAAGACTTATAACTAAAATATTTGCATATTCGGCTAAGAAAATTAAGGCGAAACCAGCTGCTCCGTACTCAATATTAAAACCTGAAACCAGTTCGGATTCACCTTCTGCGAAGTCAAAAGGAGCTCGATTTGTTTCTGCTACACAAGTAACAAATCATATAAAAGAAACAGGAATTATTAAGAAAGCAAGCCAAATTAATTCTTGTGATTCTTTAATTTCAATAAATCTAAAACTACCAACTAAAAATAACGGAAAAAGAAGAACTAATGCCATTCTTACTTCATATGAAATAGTTTGAGCAATTGCTCGTAATCTCCCCAAAAGAGCATATTTTGAATTAGATGCCCATCCCGCTAATAGAGTACCGTAAACATTTATTCCGGATACACATAGAAAAAACAAAATGCCTCATTTAAAGTATGAACAAGAGTATAAGCTAGGGTACAGCTGTCATAAGAGAAGAGCTAAAATAAAGCTAAAGACAGGAGCTACAAAATAAGGAGAATAATTTGCTATTGTAGGCTTTGCGATTTCCTTTGTTAACAATTTAGCAGCATCTGCAAGAGGTTGGGGTAACCCTATTAGGCCTACTTTATTAGGTCCTTTTCGTAATTGAATATATCTAAGACCTTTTCGTTCTAGAAGAGTAAAAAAAGCGACCGCCAGTAAAATGCAAATATAAGAGAATAAAGACGAAATAATTGAGATATACATTATAAAGAAAAGAAATTTCATCTTTATATTTAGGGCTTAAACCTAATGCACTTAGTCTGCCACCTTTATGACACTATATCAAATAAAGGAATTTCGCCTATATCTATTGATCCTAAGTCAATTGCATTTATTTTGCTAATTTGATATATTAAATCATACATTATATAGCATCATGTTATAGTACTAATATTACAGTAAACTGGTCCTTTCGTACTAAATTTACTTTTTAAATTAAAGATAGAAACTGACCTGGCTCACGCCGGTCTGAACTCAGATCACGTAGAATTTTAATGGTCGAACAGACCAACCCTTAAAGACTGCTGCATCTTTAGGATATTCTGGTCCAACATCGAGGTCACAAACCTTTTTTTCGATAAGAGCTCTTAAAAAAGATAATGCTGTTATCCCTACGGTAACTAATTCCTTTAATCAAAATGTTTTGGATCAATACTTGTTTAGTTTTTCATTTTTAAAGGAAGCTTTTTTTGTTCCTCAGTCGCCCCAACTAAAATTTCTAATAGTTAATTTTCTGACACCATTAATTATTTAGTCTACTAATTTATTTCAAGCTCGATAGGGTCTTCTTGTCTTTTAATTTAATATAGGCTTCTTCACCTATAAATAAAATTCTGTTTAATTATAAAGAGACAGCTACATTCTTGTCAAACCATTCATACTAGCCTTCAATTATAAGGCAAATGATTATGCTACCTTTGCACGGTCAGAGTACCGCGGCCGTTAAAAAATTTCACTGGGCAGGTCCGACTCCTTATATGTTATAAACAAGGAGCCATGTTTTTGCTAAACAGGCAGAATGTGTATTTGCCGAGTTCCTTTTTATAATTTGAAATTGATATAAAAATATTAATCTTAAGATATATAATATTAAGAGTTATAAGTTAGTTAATACTCATTTTAACATAGGTTCAGCTTATTTGGGTTCTTAAGTTTTCTTCATTTAAATATAAAGCAAATCAATTATCTTTTTAGAAATTTAATGAAATTGTAACAAAATCAAGATTATAGCTATTTTCAAGCTTAAATTCTAATTAAAATGATATGCAAATTGATTTAAAATTTTCGAGCTTATCCTCAAAAATCTAATTAAACTAAAATTTATTTTATCTTTTTATTATAAAAGTAAAATTGGTTTAAAGCACTTACATGCCTTTTAGAAGAACTAGCTATCATCCAATACGAATAAAATTTCATTTCCATCTTTATTTCTGGGAAAATTTTTGCCACAATTAGTCCCATTCTTCTAATAAAGTGAATAAAGATAACTCATTGGATTTCGAGACATTTAAATACAAAATAAATATCTAGTTAAACCATGATACAAAAGGTACAAATTTTAATTTTTTCTTTAATATAATTTACGAGTCTTCCTTCACAGTACTTTTTTTGGATATAATAAAAATAAGTTTTAATCACCTTTACTAAGTTTAAAAATGTTTTTACAATTTAAGTTAAGTTAAGTATTTATACCATAAAATCTAGTTTAAAAACAACTTATTATTAAGTATATTTTCAGTGTAAGTGAAATGTATTAAAGTTATACTATGTTTTTCATCTAGAGACAATTTCCATTACCTCTGCTATGTTACGACTTATCTCATTTTTCAACGAGAGCGACGGGCGATGTGTGCACGTTTCAGAGCCACATTCAAATTGTTTATATATTTTATTTTACTTTCAAGTCCTCCTTCAAACTATGTTTCATGTAGTCTTCCGTAATTATAAGTTAAATAATTGTAACCCATCCTCGCCCTACCATTAGTTGCACCTTGATCTGACGTTTTAATTCAAAGAATTTTTATTGCTAACTTCTAGTTTTTTAAAAGTTACCTGACGACGACGGTATACAAACTGGATACAAGATAGGGTTAGGTTCAACGTGGATTGTCGATTATGAGACAGGTTCCCCTAATAGGTCTAAAACACCGCCAAGCCCTTTGAGTTTTAAATTTTTATAATATTCATAGTACTCTGGTAAATTTTATTAGATTTACAGTCAAGAATAATGGGGTATCTAATCCCAGTTTCCCTCAGGACTATCACAGCTTCAGCAAATTAGTTATTATTAAATTAGCTGTCTATATTCAAATTTTACCTTTTTATAGATGTTTAATAAACTAGATTAATTAATGCCTAATTGTCTTTTTACCTTAATATATAACTTAATCTCTTGGTCTAACCGCGGATGCTGGCACCAAGTTAACCAGATTTGATGTACTGAATTAATTCAAGCTTACACTTTTTAATTAATCTTCGGCACTGGTGTTAGCGGGACTTTTCAAAGCATTTTATACATTTATAATACTTTAAAAAAGAATTTAGATCTAAATTGTTTATTTATGTCTCTTTCTTTTTTACCTCGCCTCTTTCAATAAAAACCATGTGTATTCTTTAGTCCTTGTTATATCAATAAATCAGAGTCAAGTTTATTTATTTTTTAAAAATAGACTTGATTACTCTTTATATAATTAAGTTTAAGCTTCATTTATCTCTTATAGAAAGAAGTTTCTATGGTGTAGGACCGCACGTTAGATTTTCATTCTAAAGGAATAAAGTAGTTTATTAGAAATAGTCTTTTGAGTATGATAAAGTACACTTGCCTTCCAAGCAAGGGGTTTAAAAATTTTTAAAAAAGATACTATTACAAAGCGGTGTAAGGGCACAAAGAATTTTGATTTCTTAGGAGAGGTTCAGTTCCTCCTGGTAAGGTTTTAAGTTAAGTAAACTATAAGCCTTCAAAGCTTAATATAAAGACACATCTTTAAACCTTGCCCGCCATAGTTTATGTAAAAAACATCGACCTGCAAAATCGAGAAAGGAGAACTATCCTGGTGTGTTTGTTTGGTGGCTGAGTTGAAGCGATAGACTGTAGATCTATTAACGGAGTTAAGTTTCCCCAACAAAAATAAGTTGTAAAATAAGCTAATTAAAAGCTATTGGGTTCATACCTCAAAAATGAACATAAGTTCTTTTACAAATAACTTTAAACTTTAGTATTTTATATTTACAAAATTAATGAGGATGTTCATCTAAATATAAAGTAATTAATAAACAGAAAATATATGCCTGAATTAAACCAATACCGAATTCAAAAATTGTGTATAGAATTTGGATAGTTAATAAAAGGAATATCGAAAAAATAGAAGATATAAAAATTCTTGCAGTTAGATAATTTCCAATTAAAGTAAGAACAATGTGACCAGCTCTTATGTTTGCTGTCAACCGGACAGAAAGTGTAATAGGTCGTACTATAATACTTACTGTTTCAATAATAACCAAGAAAGGATTTAAAGGAGCGGGTGCCCCTATAGGAAGAAGTCCCGCTACTACTGAACTCGGATTAAAGAAAATAGCAGAAACAATTAATGAAAGCCAGAGAGGTAAGCCCAGCGAAAGAGATACAACTAAGTGACTAGTGGGGCTAAAAACGTAAGGAACTAGACCGCTTAAGTTTATTAAAATTAGAAATAAGAATAAACCTGTAATGATATTGATAAATCCCCCTATCCTCATACCAAAAGAACGAAAAACCTGGGAAGATGCAGTATCTTTAAATGTCCTGATGATTCTAACTCAACGAGGTGACATAATTCAGTAGGAAGATCTAAAAAGAATAATTGTGAGAAGAGAAAAAAGTCATATTAAAATATATAACGATATAAAAACTTGATTATTATCATCGAAGGAAGAGAAAATGTCTACAAGCATTCTTATTATCAGTTTCACTTATTTTCTTTTTGACTAGTTGGAGTTAAGTTTTCTCCTTGAAAAAAAGTTTTAGTTGATCATCAAATTAATACAGATATAGTTAACACAGCTGTTCAGAACAAAACAAATAACAAGATTCAATTTAGGGGAGATAATTGAGGCATGTAAAAAGTACTAAATTTAATTAGTGACGTAAGGCTGACAACCTTATATTATTATTTAACTAACTTTTTAGTCTGACACATTAATAACCCATTCCATAAAATTTTTAAGAGGGACGGCTTCCACTACGATAGGTATAAAAGAGTGATTTGCTCCACAAATTTCTGAACATTGTCCATAAAATACACCAGGATATTTAATAAAAAATGCTAATTGATTTAGGCGACCGGGAATAGCATCCACTTTCACTCCTAATGAAGGAACAGTTCATGCATGAATTACATCTGCCGAAGTTACTAAAACACGAACATCAGTTTGAGTTGGTAGTACTACCCGATGGTCAACTTCTAATAACCGAAAATCTCCAGGTTCCAATTCGTTTGTAGGGATTATATATGAATCAAATTCAATGTCTGAAAAGTCTGAATATTCATAGCTTCAATATCACTGATGCCCAATTCTTTTAATAGTTAAACTACAGTTCCCAACTTCGTCTAAAAGATATAATAATCGTAATGAAGGAAGGGCTAAAAATACTAGAATAAAAGCAGGAAGAATTGTTCAGATAGTCTCGATTTCTTGCCCTTCAACTAGTGAACGGCATGTATATTTATTTATCATTAAAGATACGGCAGCATACCCAACTAAACTGATGATTATAACTAAAATTATCATAGCGTGGTCGTGAAAAAAAATTAATTCTTCTATTAAAGGTGAAGCTGCGTCTTGAAATCCTAATTGTCCTCATAGGCCCATATCTTAAAAATTTATTAAATAGAATATTAGTTAACAACTAATGCTCCTGTTTCAGGTGTATTATGAAAATCAGCAGGTAGAATATTATCTCATTCCAGTGCTGTACTTAAATGAGTACTTCAAACTACACTTCGTTGAGAGATTAAGGCTTCTCATACAATAACCATAAAGTATAGCACAGCTACAAATGAAATCATCGATCCGATAGACGAAACAACATTTCATTTTGTATAACAATCAGGATAGTCTGAATAACGTCGAGGTATACCCCTTAACCCTAAAAAATGTTGAGGAAAAAAAGTTACATTTACACCAATAAACATAATATAAAAATGTGCTTTTGTTCAACGGCTATGAAGAGTTACACCACTTAATAAAGGAAATCAGTAAGTAAATGCACCAAATAGAGCAAATACAGCTCCTATAGAAAGGACATAATGGAAATGAGCTACAACATAATAAGTATCATGAAGTATGATATCTAAAGAAGAATTTGACAGAACAATTCCTGTTAATCCTCCAACTGTAAATAAGAAGATAAATCCTAAAGCCCACAACATTGGAGTTTCGTACTTAATTTTTGCTCCATGGATTGTAGCAAGTCAACTAAATACTTTAATTCCTGTAGGAACAGCAATAATCATAGTAGCAGCAGTGAAATAAGCCCGTGTATCTACGTCTATCCCTACTGTAAATATATGATGAGCCCACACAATGAATCCTAAGATACCAATAGCAAGCATAGCATAAATTATTCCTAAAGTTCCAAAGGTTTCTTTCTTAGCTGAATAATGACTTACAATATGAGAAATTATTCCAAATCCGGGTAAAATTAAAATATATACCTCCGGATGACCAAAGAATCAGAATAAATGTTGATATAAGATAGGGTCACCACCTCCCGCAGGATCAAAGAAAGCCGTATTAAAATTCCGATCAGTTAAAAGTATAGTAACAGCTCCGGCTAAGACCGGAAGGGATAAAAGTAATAAAATAGCTGTAATCTTTACAGATCACACAAATAGAGGAAGCCGTTCAAATTGTATTCCTCGTCATCGTATATTAATAATAGTTGTAATAAAGTTTACAGCTCCTAAAATTGATGAGACACCTGCAAGATGTAAAGAAAAAATTGCAAGATCTACTGAGCCGCCGGCATGTGCTAGGTTTCCTGATAAAGGAGGATATACAGTTCACCCTGTTCCTGCACCTCTTTCAACTGCAGCTGATGAAAGTAATAGGAGTAAAGCGGGAGGTAATAGTCAGAATCTCATGTTATTTAATCGAGGAAAAGCCATATCGGGAGCTCCTAATATCAAAGGAACTAATCAGTTCCCAAAACCTCCAATTATTATAGGCATTACTAGAAAAAAAATTATTACGAAAGCATGTGCCGTCACAATTACATTATAAAGTTGGTCATCCCCAAGTAAAGCTCCTGGTTGTCCCAATTCAGCTCGAATAAGTAGTCTTAAAGCAGTACCAACTAATCCTGATCATATTCCAAATAGAATATACAGTGTACCAATATCTTTGTGATTTGTAGAAAATAATCAACGCAT